GTTAATGTAGCTTAAATACCTACAAAGCAAGACACTGAAAATGTCTAGATGGGTCTAGCCAACCCCATTAACATTTAAAGGTTTGGTCCCAGCCTTTCTATTAGTTCCTAACAGACTTACACATGCAAGTATCTACATCCCAGTGAGAATGCCCTCTAAATCGCAAGGATTAAAAGGAGCGGGTATCAAGCACACTAACACTAGTAGCTCACAACGCCTCGCTTAAGCCACACCCCCACGGGACACAGCAGTGATAAAAATTAAGCCATGAACGAAAGTTTGACTAAGTCATGTTAATCAAGGGTTGGTAAATTTCGTGCCAGCCACCGCGGTCATACGATTGACCCAAATTAATAGAAGCACGGCGTAAAGAGTGTTAAGGAATTACATAAAATTAAAGTCAAATCTTAATTAAGCTGTAAAAAGCCCTAATTAAAATTAAGCCAAACTACGAAAGTGACTTTAACATAATCCAATCACACGACAGCTAAGACCCAAACTGGGATTAGATACCCCACTATGCTTAGTCGTAAACCCTAGTAGTCACAAAAACAAGACTATTCGCCAGAGTACTACTAGCAACAGCCTAAAACTCAAAGGACTTGGCGGTGCTTCATATCCCTCTAGAGGAGCCTGTTCTGTAACCGATAAACCCCGATCAACCTCACCAACCCTTGCTACTTCAGTCTATATACCGCCATCTTCAGCAAACCCTAAAAGGGAATGAAAGTAAGCACAACCATCCTACATAAAAACGTTAGGTCAAGGTGTAACCTATGGGTTGGAAAGAAATGGGCTACATTTTCTACACTAAGAACATCTCCTATACCCACACGAAAGTTTTTATGAAATTTAAAAACCAAAGGAGGATTTAGTAGTAAATCAAGAGCAGAGTGCTTGATTGAATAAGGCCATGGAGCACGCACACACCGCCCGTCACCCTCCTCAAGTACCCTAGCTAAAGCCCCAGTCCATTAACTCAGGCCAAGCAATCTATACGAGAGGAGATAAGTCGTAACAAGGTAAGCATACCGGAAGGTGTGCTTGGACAAGACAAGATATAGCTTAAACAAAGCATCTAGTTTACACCTAGAAGATTTCACAATCCGTGCATATCTTGAACCAGCTCTAGCCCATACCCTCCACACTTCTACTACCATAAACTAATCAAATAAAACATTCACCATACATCTAAAGTATAGGAGATAGAAATTTAAATATCAATGGAGCTATAGAGACAGTACCGTAAGGGAAAGATGAAAGAAGATTCTAAAAGTAATAAAAAGCAAAGCTTACCCCTTGTACCTTTTGCATAATGACTTAACTAGTAATAACTTAGCAAAGAGAACTTAAGTTAAATTACCCGAAACCAGACGAGCTACTTATGAGCAGCACCTAGAGCGAACTCGTCTATATGGCAAAATAGTGAGAAGACTTATAAGTAGAGGTGAAAAGCCCAACGAGCCTGGTGATAGCTGGTTGTCCATGAAAAGAATCTCAGTTCGACGTTAAATAATACTAAAAATCAATGCCAAGCCTTAATGTATATTTAATCGTTAGTCTAAAAAGGTACAGCTTTTTAGAAATGGGTACAACCTTGACTAGAGAGTAAAATCAAACATATACCATAGTTGGCCTAAAAGCAGCCATCAATTAAGAAAGCGTTCAAGCTCAACAACAAAACAATGTCTTGATTCCAATATGAAACAAATCAACTCCTAGCCTGACTATTGGACTAATCTATATAAACATAGAAGCAATACTGTTAATATGAGTAACAAGAAATTTTTCTCCTAGCACAAGCTTACATCAGTAGCTGATAATATACTGATAATTAACAGCAAATAAATAAAACCCAACACTAAATTATTTATTGATATACTGTTAACCCAACACAGGCGTGCACTAAGGAAAGATTAAAAAAAGTAAAAGGAACTCGGCAAACACAAACCCCGCCTGTTTACCAAAAACATCACCTCTAGCATAACTAGTATTAGAGGCACTGCCTGCCCGGTGACTAATCGTTAAACGGCCGCGGTATCCTGACCGTGCAAAGGTAGCATAATCACTTGTTCTCTAATTAGGGACTTGTATGAATGGCCACACGAGGGTTTTACTGTCTCTTACTTTCAATCAGTGAAATTGACCTCCCCGTGAAGAGGCGGGGATAACAAAATAAGACGAGAAGACCCTATGGAGCTTCAATTAATCAACCCAAATATCATAACCTTAAACCACCAAGGGATAACAAAATCTTATATGGGCTGACAATTTCGGTTGGGGTGACCTCGGAGTACAAAAAACCCTCCGAGTGATTAAAACCTAGGCTCACTAGCCAAAGTATGACATCACTTATTGATCCAATCTTTTGATCAACGGAACAAGTTACCCTAGGGATAACAGCGCAATCCTATTCTAGAGTCCATATCGACAATAGGGTTTACGACCTCGATGTTGGATCAGGACATCCTAATGGTGCAGCCGCTATTAAGGGTTCGTTTGTTCAACGATTAAAGTCCTACGTGATCTGAGTTCAGACCGGAGCAATCCAGGTCGGTTTCTATCTATTATGCATTTCTCCCAGTACGAAAGGACAAGAGAAATAAGGCCAACTTCAAACAAGCGCCTTCAAACAATTAATGACCTAGTCTCAACTTAATAATTAAGCACAAACAAACCTGCCCAAGACCAGGGCCTTGTTGAGGTGGCAGAGTTCGGTAATTGCATAAAACTTAAACTTTTACACCCAGAGGTTCAAATCCTCTCCCCAACAAAATGTTTATAATTAACATTCTAACACTCATTCTTCCTATCCTCCTAGCCGTAGCATTCCTAACACTAGTAGAACGCAAAATCCTAGGCTACATGCAACTTCGAAAAGGACCAAACATCGTAGGACCACATGGCCTACTCCAACCCTTCGCCGATGCAATCAAATTATTCACCAAAGAACCTCTACGACCAGCTACATCCTCCACTACCATATTCATTATCGCACCAATACTAGCCCTAACCCTGGCCCTCACTATATGAAGCCCCCTACCAATACCATATCCCCTCATTAATATAAATCTGGGGGTGTTATTCATACTAGCAATATCCAGCCTAGCCGTCTACTCCATCCTATGATCCGGCTGAGCCTCCAACTCAAAATACGCACTAATCGGAGCCCTCCGAGCAGTAGCACAAACAATCTCATATGAAGTAACACTAGCTATTATCCTCCTATCAGTACTCCTAATAAATGGTTCATACACCCTATCAACACTAGCCACAACACAAGAACAACTATGACTACTATTCCCATCATGACCCCTAGCCATAATATGATTCATCTCCACTCTAGCAGAAACTAACCGAGCCCCCTTTGATCTAACAGAAGGAGAATCAGAACTTGTATCAGGCTTCAACGTAGAATACGCAGCAGGTCCGTTCGCCCTATTTTTCCTAGCAGAATACGCCAACATCATTATAATAAATATATTTACAGCTATTCTATTCCTAGGAACATACTACGACCCCCACAACCCAGAATTATACACAACAAACCTTATTATCAAAACATTACTACTCACAACATCCTTTCTATGAATTCGAGCATCCTACCCCCGATTCCGATACGACCAACTAATACACCTACTTTGAAAAAACTTCCTTCCCCTAACACTAGCCCTTTGCATGTGACATATCTCATTACCAATCATAACTGCAAGCATTCCCCCTCAAACATAAGAAATATGTCTGACAAAAGAGTTACTTTGATAGAGTAAATAATAGAGGCCTAAATCCTCTTATTTCTAGAATAATAGGAATCGAACCTACCCTTAAGAATTCAAAGTTCTTCGTGCTACCATATTACACTACAATCTATAGTAAGGTCAGCTAAACAAGCTATCGGGCCCATACCCCGAAAATGTTGGTCTATATCCTTCCCATACTAATAAACCCATTTATCTTTATTCTCCTCCTAACAACCCTTATCCTGGGTACAATAATAGTAATCACCAGCTCTCACTGACTACTAGCCTGAATTGGCTTCGAAATAAACATGATAGCCTTTATCCCTATCATAATAAAAAACCCTAGTCCACGAGCCACGGAAGCTTCCACTAAATATCTTCTAACACAAGCCACCGCTTCCGCATTACTCATAATAGCAGTCATTATTAACTTAATATATTCCGGCCAATGAACCATCACAAAACTATTCAATCCAACAGCATCCATACTCATAACAGTAGCCCTAGCCATCAAACTAGGACTAGCCCCCTTCCACTTCTGAGTTCCAGAAGTAACACAAGGCATTCCCCTAGCCACAGGACTAATCTTACTAACATGACAAAAACTAGCACCCCTATCAATCTTATACCAAATCTCACCTTCAATTAATCTACACCTAATATTAACTATATCTCTGCTTTCCATCTTAATTGGAGGCTGAGGTGGACTAAACCAAACACAACTCCGAAAAATCATAGCTTACTCATCAATCGCCCACATAGGATGGATAACAACCATTCTACTATATAATCCAACCCTAACACTACTAAACCTACTAATCTATATCACAATAACTTTCACCATATTCATATTATTCATTCAAAACTCAACTACTACTACATTATCACTATCCCAAGCCTGAAACAAAACACCCATTATCACAACCCTTACTATACTCACCCTACTCTCAATAGGAGGACTCCCACCACTATCAGGATTCATACCCAAATGAATGATCATCCAAGAACTAACAAAAAACGATATCCTTATTATACCAACATTCATAGCCATCACAGCACTACTCAACCTATATTTCTACATACGCCTCACCTACTCCACAGCACTAACACTATTCCCCTCCACAAACAACATAAAAATAAAATGACAATTCAACTCCACAAAACGAGCCATTCTCCTACCAACAGCAATCGTAATATCCACAATACTACTACCCCTCACACCAATATTCTCAATCCTACTATAGGAGTTTAGGTTAAACCCTTAGACCAAGGGCCTTCAAAGCCCTAAGCAAGTATAATTTACTTAACTCCTGCCCAATAAGGACTGCAAGACTATATCTTACATCAATTGAATGCAAATCAAACGCTTTAATTAAGCTAAATCCTCACTAGATTGGAGGGATACATCTCCCACGAATTTTTAGTTAACAGCTAAATACCCTAATCAACTGGCTTCAATCTACTTCTCCCGCCGCGAGGAAAAAAAGGCGGGAGAAGTCCCGGCAGGATTTGAAGCTGCTTCTTTGAATTTGCAATTCAAAATGATCATTCACTACAGGACTTGGTAAAAAGAGGACTCAACCTCTGTCTTTAGATTTACAGTCTAATACTTACTCAGCCATTTTACCTATGTTCATAAACCGCTGACTATTCTCAACCAACCACAAAGACATTGGCACCCTATACTTACTATTTGGTGCCTGAGCAGGAATAGTAGGCACTGGTCTAAGCTTATTAATCCGCGCTGAGCTAGGTCAGCCCGGCACACTAATCGGAGACGACCAAGTCTATAACGTATTAGTAACAGCCCACGCCTTCGTGATAATCTTTTTCATGGTTATGCCTATTATAATTGGCGGATTCGGAAACTGACTGGTCCCCCTAATAATTGGAGCACCCGACATAGCTTTTCCCCGTATAAATAATATAAGCTTCTGACTACTCCCTCCTTCTTTCTTACTATTAATAGCATCTTCAATAGTCGAAGCCGGTGCAGGTACAGGCTGAACTGTATATCCTCCTTTAGCCGGAAACCTAGCACATGCAGGAGCCTCAGTTGACCTCACCATCTTCTCCCTACACCTAGCCGGCGTATCCTCAATCCTCGGAGCCATCAACTTCATCACAACTATCATCAATATAAAACCACCCGCCATAACCCAATATCAAACTCCCCTTTTCGTATGATCCGTCCTAGTCACAGCAGTACTACTCTTACTATCATTACCCGTCTTAGCAGCCGGAATCACTATACTACTTACTGACCGAAACCTAAATACAACCTTCTTCGACCCTGCAGGTGGAGGAGACCCCATTCTATACCAACACCTATTCTGATTCTTTGGTCACCCCGAAGTATATATTCTAATTCTTCCTGGGTTCGGAATAATTTCACACATTGTGACTTATTACTCAGGAAAAAAAGAACCTTTCGGTTATATAGGAATAGTTTGAGCTATAGTATCCATTGGGTTCCTAGGCTTTATCGTATGAGCCCACCACATGTTTACAGGAGGTTTAGACGTTGACACGCGAGCATACTTCACATCAGCTACTATAATTATTGCCATTCCCACAGGAGTAAAAGTCTTCAGCTGATTAGCAACACTACACGGAGGTAACATTAAATGATCCCCTGCCCTAATATGAGCCCTAGGTTTCATCTTCCTCTTCACAGTGGGCGGCCTAACTGGTATTGTCCTAGCCAACTCATCACTAGACATTGTCCTACACGACACCTACTACGTAGTCGCTCATTTCCACTATGTGTTATCAATAGGAGCAGTCTTCGCCATCATAGGAGGCTTTGTCCACTGATTCCCACTATTCTCAGGGTATACACTTAACCCAACATGAACAAAAATTCATTTCATAATCATATTTGTAGGTGTAAACCTAACATTCTTTCCACAACACTTCTTAGGCCTATCCGGTATACCTCGACGGTACTCCGACTACCCAGACGCCTACACAACATGAAATACCATCTCATCCATAGGCTCCTTTATTTCACTAACAGCAGTTATACTAATAATCTTCATTATCTGAGAAGCATTCGCATCCAAACGAGAAGTACTAGCAGTAGATCTCACCACTACCAACCTCGAATGACTAAACGGGTGTCCTCCACCATACCATACATTCGAAGAACCTGCATTCGTCAACCCAAAATGATCAAGAAAGGAAGGAATCGAACCCTCTCCTATTGGTTTCAAGCCAACATCATAACCACTATGTCTTTCTTTATAAACGAGATATTAGTAAAATCTTATATAACTTTGTCAAAGTTAAGTTACAAGTGAGAATCCTGTATATCTCCATGGCATATCCATTTCAATTAGGCTTCCAAGATGCAACATCACCTATTATAGAAGAACTCCTACACTTTCATGACCACACACTAATAATCGTCTTCCTAATTAGCTCCCTAGTCCTATATATCATTACCCTAATACTCACGACCAAACTAACACATACCAGTACTATAGACGCCCAGGAAGTAGAAACCATTTGAACCATCCTTCCAGCCATCATCCTAATCTTAATCGCCCTACCTTCCTTACGAATCCTTTACATGATAGACGAAGTTAATAATCCCTCCCTCACTGTAAAAACAATGGGCCACCAATGATACTGAAGCTACGAATATACTGACTACGAAGACCTAAGCTTCGACTCTTACATAATCCCAACATCAGACCTAAAGCCAGGAGAACTACGATTATTAGAAGTAGATAATCGAGTTGTCTTACCTATAGAAATAACAATCCGAATACTAGTCTCATCAGAAGACGTACTACACTCATGAGCCGTACCCTCTCTAGGCCTAAAAACAGATGCAATCCCAGGACGCCTAAACCAAACAACCTTAATGTCAACACGACCAGGCCTATTCTATGGACAGTGCTCAGAGATCTGCGGCTCAAACCACAGTTTTATACCGATTGTCCTAGAATTAGTACCCCTAGAAATCTTTGAAAAATGATCTGCGTCAATACTATAACGTCATTAAGAAGCTAAATTTAGCGTCAACCTTTTAAGTTGAAGATTGAGAGCCTATGACTCCCCTTAATGACATGCCACAATTAGATACATCAACATGACTACTCACCATCCTCTCTATATTCTTAGCCCTCTTTGTATTATTACAACTAAAAATCTCAAATCACTCCTACTCCCCTAATCCCAAACCAACATACACCAAAACACAAAAACAACAAACCCCTTGGAACACCACATGAACGAAAATCTATTTGCCCCTTTTATAATCCCAATAATACTAGGCCTCCCTATTACCACTCTAATCATCATCCTCCCATCCATCCTATTTCCCACACCAAACCGACTGGTCAACAACCGCACGATTTCCATTCAACAATGACTAACTAAACTCACATCAAAACAATTAATAAATGTACACAGTCCTAAAGGACAAACTTGATCTCTAATACTCATCTCACTATTCCTATTTATTGCCTCCACTAATCTCCTTGGAATATTACCTCACTCATTTACACCTACCACTCAACTTTCAATAAACGTAGGAATAGCTATCCCCCTATGGGCCGGTGCCGTTATCACAGGCTTCCGCAACAAAACAAAAATATCCTTAGCACATCTACTACCACAAGGTACACCCACCTTTCTCATTCCCATACTAGTAATCATTGAAACCATCAGCCTATTCATTCAACCAGTAGCACTAGCCGTACGACTAACTGCCAACATCACAGCAGGTCACTTACTAATACATCTAATTGGAGAAACAACCCTTGTATTAATAAGTACCAGTTTATTAACAGCCCTCATCACTTTCACTATCCTTACTCTATTAACCATTCTTGAATTTGCCGTAGCCCTCATCCAAGCTTACGTATTTACCCTCCTAGTAAGCCTATACCTTCATGATAACACATAATGACCCACCAAACTCACTCATACCACATAGTAAACCCCAGCCCTTGACCCCTCACTGGAGCTCTATCAGCACTTCTCATAACATCAGGCCTAATTATATGATTCCATTTCAACTCAATAATTTTATTAACTCTAGGCCTATCAACAAATGTCCTAACAATATACCAATGATGACGAGACATCATCCGAGAAAGTACTTTCCAAGGCCACCACACACCAACCGTCCAAAAAGGATTACGATACGGAATGATTTTATTCATCGTCTCAGAAGTCCTATTTTTCACAGGCTTCTTTTGAGCCTTCTACCACTCAAGCCTTGCCCCCACTCCAGAACTAGGCGGATGTTGACCACCAACAGGCATCCGCCCCTTAAATCCTTTAGAAGTTCCCCTCCTCAATACTTCCGTACTGCTAGCCTCTGGCGTATCTATTACCTGAGCCCACCATAGCTTAATAGAAGGAAATCGCAAACACATGCTTCAAGCGCTCTTCATCACAATTGCACTGGGCCTCTACTTCACCCTATTACAAGCATCAGAATACTACGAAGCTCCTTTCACAATCTCAGACGGAATTTATGGCTCTACATTCTTTGTAGCTACAGGTTTTCATGGGTTACATGTAATTATTGGATCAACATTCCTCATCGTTTGTTTCCTACGTCAAGTAAAATTCCACTTTACATCAAACCACCATTTCGGCTTTGAAGCTGCCGCTTGATACTGACACTTTGTAGACGTCGTATGATTATTTCTTTACGTATCTATCTATTGATGAGGTTCCTAGTCCTTTTAGTATTAATTAGTACAACTGACTTCCAATCAGTTAGTTTCGGTACATCCCGAAAAAGAACAATAAACCTTCTACTAACACTATTAACAAATACAACCCTAGCTATACTACTCGTATTTATTGCCTTCTGACTTCCCCAACTAAACGTATATTCAGAAAAAACAAGTCCATATGAATGCGGATTTGACCCCATAGGATCAGCCCGCCTACCTTTCTCCATAAAGTTTTTCCTGGTAGCCATCACTTTCCTCCTCTTTGACCTAGAAATTGCCCTCCTACTTCCCCTTCCCTGAGCAATCCAATCAAACAACCTAAACACAATACTCACAATAGCCCTATTCTTAATCTCCTTACTAGCAGCTAGCTTAGCTTATGAATGAACCCAAGAAGGCCTAGAATGAGCCGAATATGGTACTTAGTTTAAAATAAAACAAGTGATTTCGACCCACTAGACTGTGACTAAATTCACAATTACCAAGTGACCTTAATTCATATAAACATTCTCATAGCCTTCAGCATGTCTCTCGTAGGCCTATTAATATATCGATCCCACCTAATATCCGCATTACTCTGTCTAGAAGGTATAATATTATCACTCTTCGTCCTAGCAACCCTCACAATTCTAAGCTCACACTTTACCTTAGCCAATATGATACCTATTATCCTCCTAGTCTTTGCAGCCTGTGAAGCAGCTATCGGACTAGCTTTACTAGTTATAGTATCCAATACGTACGGCACCGACTACGTGCAAAGCCTTAACCTCCTCCAATGCTAAAGTTTATTATTCCTACAATCATATTAATACCCCTAACTTGATTATCAAAAAATAACCTAATCTGAATTAACTCCACAACCCATAGTCTATTAATTAGCTTTTCAAGCCTACTCCTCCTTAATCAACTCAACGACAGCAGCCTCAACTATTCATTAATTTTCTTCTCCGACCCCCTTTCCACCCCACTTCTAATCCTAACAATATGACTTCTCCCCTTAATACTAATAGCAAGCCAATCACATCTTATTAAGGAACCACCAGTCCGAAAAAAACTCTACATTACAATACTAATCACATTACAAGCCCTCCTAATCATAACATTTACCGCCACCGAATTAATCCTATTTTACATTATATTTGAAGCCACATTAATCCCCACCCTTATCATCATCACTCGCTGGGGTAACCAAACAGAACGACTCAACGCAGGACTATATTTCCTGTTTTACACACTAGTTGGATCCCTCCCACTATTAGTAGCACTAGTATACCTGCAAAACACAACAGGAACCCTAAATTTCTTACTTCTACAACACTGAGTCCAACCACTATCCACCTCCTGATCTAACATCTTTATATGACTAGCCTGCATAATAGCTTTCCTAGTAAAAATACCCCTCTATGGACTACACCTCTGATTACCAAAAGCACATGTAGAAGCCCCCATCGCAGGCTCCATAGTCCTTGCAGCTGTACTACTAAAACTTGGCGGCTACGGCATGCTACGAATTACATCCATGCTTAACCCCCTAACAGAACATATGGCATATCCATTCCTTATACTCTCCCTTTGAGGAATAATCATAACTAGCTCTATCTGTCTACGTCAAACAGACCTAAAATCACTCATCGCATATTCCTCAGTCAGCCATATAGCACTCGTCATCGCAGCCATCCTCATCCAAACCCCCTGAAGCTATATAGGAGCTACCGCTCTAATAATTGCCCATGGCCTCACATCATCTATACTATTTTGTCTAGCAAACTCCAACTATGAACGCATCCATAGCCGAACCATAATCCTAGCCCGAGGCCTACAAGTCTTCCTACCACTAATAGCCACCTGATGACTACTAGCAAGCCTAACAAACCTTGCTCTACCCCCAACCATCAACCTGATCGGAGAACTACTCGTAGTCATATCAATCTTCTCATGATCAAACCCTACTATCCTTCTAATAGGAACAAACATTGTAATTACCGCTCTCTACTCCCTGTATATACTAATCATAACACAACGTGGCAAACACACACACCACATCAACAATATTACCCCATCCTTCACACGAGAACATGCCTTAATAGCCCTACACATTATCCCCCTCCTACTCCTATCACTAAACCCCAAAATTATCTTAGGTCCCCTTTACTGTAAGTATAGTTTAAGAAAGACATTAGTTTGTGAAACTAACGATAGAAGACCTAAAACTTCTTACTTACCGAAAAAGTACCGCAAGAACTGCTAATTCATGCTCCCACACCTAACAACTGTGGCTTTTTCAAACTTTTACAGGATAACAGTTATCCATTGGTCTTAGGAACCAAAAAAATTGGTGCAACTCCAAATAAAAGTAATAAACCTACTTACCTCTTTTGCCCTACTTACACTACTAATCCTAACCACCCCAATCATAGTACCTAACACAAACTCCCACAAAAATAACAAATACCAATCCTATGTAAAAAATATTGTCTTCTGCGCCTTTCTCACCAGCCTAATCCCCGCAATAATCTACCTCCATACAAACCAAGAAACACTCATCTCAAACTGACACTGAGTTACTATTCAAACCCTCAAATTAACACTCAGCTTCAAAATGGATTACTTCTCACTTATATTTATACCAGTAGCACTATTCATTACATGATCCATCATAGAATTCTCCATATGATATATGCACTCCGACCCCTATATTAATCAATTCTTTAAATATCTACTCCTCTTCCTCATTACCATACTAATTCTCGTTACAGCTAACAATCTCTTCCAACTCTTTATTGGATGAGAAGGAGTAGGAATTATATCCTTCTTACTCATTGGCTGATGATTCGGACGAACAGACGCAAACACAGCCGCCCTCCAAGCAATCCTATACAACCGTATTGGAGACATCGGACTCCTCGCATCAATAGCATGATTCCTCTTCAACATAAACACATGAGATCTACAACAAATCTTTATACTCAATCAAAACCCCCTAAACTTCCCCCTAATAGGACTCGTACTAGCCGCAGCTGGAAAGTCAGCCCAATTCGGACTTCACCCCTGACTCCCATCAGCAATAGAAGGTCCCACCCCAGTCTCAGCCCTACTCCACTCAAGCACAATAGTTGTAGCAGGAATCTTCCTACTTGTCCGCTTTTACCCCTTAATAGAAAATAGTAAACCAATCCAAACAGTAACCCTCTGCTTGGGTGCCATCACAACCCTATTCACAGCCATCTGCGCCCTCACCCAAAACGACATCAAGAAGATCATTGCTTTTTCCACCTCCAGTCAACTAGGCCTAATAATAGTAACAATCGGCCTCAACCAACCTTACCTAGCATTCCTACATATTTGCACACACGCCTTCTTTAAAGCCATACTATTCCTATGCTCCGGCTCCATCATCCATAACCTCAACAATGAACAAGACATCCGAAAAATAGGAGGACTATTTAAAGCCCTCCCATTCACCACAACCGCCCTTATCATCGGATGCCTTGCACTAACAGGAATACCATTCCTCGCCGGATTTTACTCCAAAGACCCCATTATCGAAGCCGCCACTTCGTCTTATACCAACGCCTGAGCCCTACTATTAACTTTAATCGCCACCTCCCTCACAGCCGTCTATAGCACCCGCATCATCTTCTTCGCACTACTAGGACAACCCCGCTTCCCTCCCTCTACAACTATCAACGAAAACAACCCACTACTAATTAACCCCATCAAACGACTACTCATTGGAAGTATCTTCGCCGGCTTCATCCTATCCAACAGCATTCCCCCAATAACCACACCCCTAATAACCATACCCCTGCACCTAAAACTAACCGCCCTTGCAATAACAACCCTCGGTTTCATTATTGCATTTGAAATCAACCTTGATACACAAAACCTAAAATATACACACCCATCAAACTCCTCTAAATTCTCCACCCTACTAGGGTATTTCCCCACAATTATACATCGCCTACCCCCTTACTTTGATCTATTAATAAGCCAAAAACTAGCAACTTCCCTACTAGACTTAATCTGACTAGAAACTATCTTACCAAAAACCACAGCCCTCATCCAATTAAAAGCCTCTACACTAACCTCTAATCAACAAGGCCTTATCAAACTCTACTTCCTATCTTTCCTCATCACTATTATCCTTATCATAATCCTATTTAGCTACCCCGAGTAATCTCCATAATAATTACAACACTAATAAATAAAGACCAACCCGTAACAATCACCAACCAAACACCATAACTATATAATGCCGCAACCCCTGTAGCCTCTTCACTAAAAACACCAGAATCTCCAGTGCCATAAACAGCCCAATCCCCTAACCCATCAAACTCAAATACAATCTTCACCTCTCCACTCTTCAAAGCATAAGCCACAATTAAAAATTCTACCACCAACCCCAAAATAAATGCCCCTAACACAACTTTATTAGAAACCCAAACCTCAGGATACTGTTCAGTGGCTATAGCCGTCGTATAACCAAACACAACCAACATTCCCCCCAAATAAATCAAAAATACTATTAAACCCAAAAACGAACCACCAAAACTTAAAACAACTCCACATCCAACACCACCACCCACAATCAATCCTAAACCCCCATAAATAGGCGAAGGCTTTGAAGAAACCCCCACAAAACTAATTACAAAAACAATGCTTAAAATAAAAACAATGTATGTTATCATTATTCTCACATGGATTTCAACCATGACCTATGACATGAAAAATCATCGTTGTCATTCAACTACAAGAACATCAATGACCAACATCCGAAAAACACACCCACTAATAAAAATTATCAACGACGCATTCGTCGACCTACCCACACCATCAAACATCTCCTCATGATGAAACTTCGGCTCCCTACTCGGCCTCTGCTTAATTGTACAAATCCTAACAGGTCTATTCCTAGCAATACACTACACACCAGACACAACAACCGCCTTCTCATCAGTTACACATATCTGCCGAGACGTAAACTACGGCTGAATTATCCGATATCTACATGCAAACGGAGCCTCCATATTCTTTATTTGCCTTTACGCCCACATAGGACGAGGCCTATACTATGGTTCCCACGCCTTCCGAGAAACATGAAATATCGGAGTTATCCTACTGTTCACAGTTATAGCCACTGCATTCGTAGGCTACGTCCTACCCTGAGGACAAATATCATTTTGAGGCGCAACCGTCATCACCAACCTCCTATCAGCAATCCCATACATTGGCACCACCTTAGTTGAATGAATCTGAGGTGGCTTCTCTGTAGACAAAGCAACATTAACACGCTTTTTCGCCTTCCACTTCATCCTCCCTTTCATTATCCTAGCATTAGCAATTGTCCACCTCATTTTCCTCCACGAAACAGGATCCAATAACCCCACAGGTATTCCATCTGATATAGACAAAATCCCATTCCACCCCTATTACACAATCAAAGACATTCTAGGCGCCCTACTACTAATTCTAACCCTACTAACACTAACCCTATTCGCACCCGACCTGCTCGGAGACCCCGACAACTACACCCCAGCAAACCCACTCAGTACCCCAGCACACATTAAACCAGAATGATACTTTCTATTCGCATACGCAATCCTACGATCAATCCCCAATAAACTAGGCGGAGTCTTAGCCCTATTACTCTCAATCCTAATCCTAGCCTTCATCCCAATACTACACACATCCAAACAACGAAGCATAATATTCCGACCCTTTAGCCAATTTCTATTCTGAGTACTAGTCGCAGACCTATTAACCCTAACATGGATCGGTGGCCAACCCGTAGAACACCCCTACATAATCGTAGGCCAACTCGCATCCATCCTTTATTTTCTCTTAATCCTAGTACTAATACCAGTAGCTAGCCTTATCGAGAACAAGCTTATAAAATGAAGAGTCTTTGTAGTATAATTAATTACCCCGGTCTTGTAAACCGGAAAAGGAGAGCAAACCACACCTCCCTAAGACTCAAGGAAGAAGCATCACACTCCACCATCAGCACCCAAAGCTGAAATTCTACATAAACTATTCCCTGAAAAATGTGTACATTGTACAATAACCACAAGACCACAGTACTATGTCCGTATTGAAAATAGTTTATTTTATTACATATCATTATGTACCCGTGCATGTATGCATGTCCACATAACCAGTAATAATGATGTCCTCCTGTAAATATGTATATGTATACATACTATGTATAATTGTGCATTCAATTATCTTCACCACGAGCAGTTGAAGCCCGTATTAAACTTCATTAATTTTACATATTACATGGTATTTACTAATAGTACATTAGTGCATGATATTATGCATCCTCAAACCAATCCATGCAAACTAACTCCTATGGCCGCCCCATTAGATCACGAGCTTAATCACCATGCCGCGTGAAACCAGCAACCCGCTTGGCAGGGATCCCTCTTCTCGCACCGGGCCCATCAATCGTGGGGGTAGCTATTTAATGATCTTTATAAGACATCTGGTTCTTACTTCAGGGCCATATTAACTTAAAATCGCCCACTCGTTCCCCTTAAATAAGACATCTCGATGGGTTAATTACTAATCAGCCCATGATCATAACATAACTGAGGTTTCATGCATTTGGTATTTTTTTATTTTTTTTGGGGAGCTTGCACAGACTCAGCTATGACCCATAAAGGGTCTCGTCGCAGTCAAATAAATTGTAGCTGGGCCTGGATGTATTTTTGATTTGACTAGCACAACCAACATGTGCAATTAAATTAATGGTTACAGGACATAGTACTCCACTATTCCCCCCGGGCTCAAAAAACTGTATGTCTTAGGGGATCAAACCCCCCTCCTTCCATACAATACTAACCGTCTGCTTAGATATTCACCACCCCCCTAGACAGGCTCCTCCCTAGATTTAAAAGCCATTTTATTTATAAATCAATACTAAATCTGACACAAACCCAATAATGAAAATACATGAACATCATTCCTATTTACATAC